GTTAATGTAGCTTAATATTTAAAGCAAGACACTGAAAATGTCTAGATGGGCTACTTCACCCCATAAACATACAGGTTTGGTCCTGGCCTTTCTATTAGCCCTCAGTGAAATTACACATGCAAGCATCCACAGTCCTGTGAAAATGCCCTCCAGGCCATCAAAACAAGAGGAGCAAGTATCAAGCACGCACAAGCAGCTCAAAACACTTTGCTTAGCCACACCCCCACGGGAAACAGCAGTGACAAACCTTTAGCAATAAACGAAAGTTTAACTAAGTTACACTGACCACCAGAGCCGGTCAATTTCGTGCCAGCCACCGCGGCCATACGATTGACTCAAGTTAATAGAATTCGGCGTAAAGAGTGTTTAAGATTTTCTCTCAATAAAGCTAACCTATAACTAAGTTGTGGAAAACCCCAGTTATGGTAAAATACCCTACGAAAGTGGCTTTAATATACTGAACACACTATAGCTAAGGTACAAACTGGGATTAGATACCCCACTATGCTTAGCCCTAAACCTCAATAATTTAACTAAACAAAATTATTCGCCAGAACACTACAAGCCACAGCTTGAAACTCAAAGGACCTGGCGGTGCTTTATATCCTTCTAGAGGAGCCTGTTCTGTAATCGATAAACCCCGATAAACCTCACCACCTCTTGCTCTCAGCCTGTATACCGCCATCTTCAGCAAACTCCCTAAAGATTGCACAGTAAGCAGAAGTATAATCATAAAAACGTTAGGTCAAGGTGCAGCCAATGAAGTGGAAGCAATGGGCTACATTTTCTAAACCAGAAAACCACACGACAGCCTTTATGAAATCTAAAGTCCTAAGGTGGATTTAGCAGTAAATTAAGAATAGAGAGCTTAATTGAAACAAGGCCATTAAGCACGCACACACCGCCCGTCACCCTCCTCAAACATCACACAAATAGTGCATTAACAATAAACTACTATAAACTGGTATAGAGGGGATAAGTCGTAACAAGGTAAGCGTACTGGAAAGTGCGCTTGGATAATCCAAAGCGTAGCTTAAGCTAAAGCATCCAGCTTACACCCGGAAGATATCACCAATTAACCGATCGCTTTGAGCTAACTCTAGCTCACATATATATATATATACATTAATACTACCTTATTACATCAATTAAATCATTTACCCACCATAAAAGTATAGGTGATAGAAATTATACACAGACGCAATAGACACAGTACCGCAAGGGAAAGACAAAATCCTAATAAAGCACAAAAAAGCAAAGATAAACCCTTCTACCTTTTGCATAATGAATTAACTAGAAACTATATTGTATAAAGAACTTCAACAATACTCCCCGAAACCAAGCGAGCTACCTATAGACAGCCAAAAGAGCGCACCCGTCTATGTGGCAAAATAGTGGGAAGATCTATAGGTAGTGGCAACAAACCTATCGAGCTTGGTGATAGCTGGTTATCCAAGACAGAATTTCAGTTCAACCTTAAATTTACTTATAGAACCCTTAATCCTTCCGTAAGTTTAATAGCTACTCTAAAGAGGGACAGCTCTTTAGATCATAGGAAATAACCTTCTTTAGAGAGTAAAACATATAATTTCTACAGTAGGCCTAAAAGCAGCCACCAACTAAGAAAGCGTTCAAGCTCAACACCAACACAACCTTAATCCCCTCCACTATACTGAACTCCTAAAACATATTGGATTAATCTATTACTAAATAGAAGCAATAATGTTAGTATAAGTAACGTGAAATTATTCTCCCTGCATAAGCTTATCTCAGACCGGACCTACCACTGCTAGTTAACAGCTAAATTATTCTATTCCACAACTACACCAACCTATTACCTAAACTGTTAACCCAACACAGGCATGCTCTCCAGGAAAGATTAAAAAAAGTAAAAGGAACTCGGCAAACTCTACCCCCGCCTGTTTACCAAAAACATCACCTCTAGCATCAATAGTATTAGAGGCACTGCCTGCCCAGTGACACATGTTAAACGGCCGCGGTACCCTGACCGTGCAAAGGTAGCATAATCACTTGTTCTCTAAATAGGGACTTGTATGAATGGCCACACGAGGGTTTAACTGTCTCTTACTTTTAATCAGTGAAATTGACCTATCCGTGAAGAGGCGGATATACACTAATAAGACGAGAAGACCCTATGGAGCTTCAATTTAATAGCACAAACTAACACCTTAAAAACCCACAGGCATTAAAACACCGTCCATGCGCTATAAATTTCGGTTGGGGTGACCTCGGAGTACAACATAACCCCCGAGATACAAGTATACCAAGACCTCACCAGTCTAAGTAAACCAATATCTATTGACCCAATAACTTGATCAACGGACCAAGTTACCCTAGGGATAACAGCGCAATCCTATTATAGAGTCCATATCGACAATAGGGTTTACGACCTCGATGTTGGATCAAGACATCCTAGTGGTGTAGCCGCTACTAAGGGTTCGTTTGTTCAACGATTAAAGTCTTACGTGATCTGAGTTCAGACCGGAGCAATCCAGGTCGGTTTCTATCTATTAAATATTTCTCCCAGTACGAAAGGACAAGAGAAATAGAGCCTACTTTTCAAAGCGCCCTCACAGACCAAATGACCTCTATCTTAATTTATAATCACTTATCTGCCCCAAAACCAGGGCTTGTTAAGGTGGCAGAGCCCGGCAATTGCATAAAACTTAAAACTTTATTACCAGAGGTTCAACTCCTCTCCTTAACAACTTGTTCATAATCAATTTACTTCTACTTATTATCCCAGCCTTAATCGCTATAGCATTCCTAACACTTACAGAACGAAAAATTCTAGGCTATATACAATTCCGTAAAGGACCCAACATTGTTGGCCCCTACGGAACACTCCAACCTATCGCAGACGCAATAAAACTCTTTACAAAAGAACCCCTACTACCCACAGCATCCACCACAACCCTATATATTATTGCCCCTACTCTAGCCTTATCTATTGCTCTCCTCCTATGAACTCCCCTCCCTATACCTCTTCCACTAATTAATTTTAACCTAGGCCTCCTATTTATCCTAGCAACCTCAAGCCTAGCTGTATACTCAATCTTATGATCCGGATGAGCATCCAACTCAAAATATGCATTAATTGGCGCATTACGAGCCGTAGCTCAAACAATCTCATATGAAGTCACCCTAGCCATTATTCTCCTCTCTGTTCTACTAATAAGCGGCTCATTCAACTTACACTCACTTATTACAACGCAAGAACACCTATGACTTCTTCTACCATCATGACCCCTTGCTATAATATGATTTATCTCTACACTAGCCGAAACTAACCGAGCCCCTTTTGATCTAACAGAAGGCGAATCAGAACTAGTTTCAGGGTTCAATATCGAATACGCCGCAGGCTCATTTGCCCTATTCTTCATAGCAGAATACATAAATATTATTATAATAAATGCTCTAACCACTACTATCTTCCTAGCAGCACCCCATATACTAACCACCCCAGAACTCTACACAATAAATTTTATAACTAAAACACTTATACTAACTGCACTATTTCTATGAATTCGATCAGCATACCCCCGATTTCGTTACGATCAACTAATATATCTCTTATGAAAAAAATTTTTACCTCTTACACTAGCACTCTGCATATGATATATTTCTATACCAATCCTAATATCTGGCATCCCGCCCCAAATATAAGAAATATGTCTGACAAAAGAGTTACTTTGATAGAGTAAATTATAGAGGTTTAAACCCTCTTATTTCTAGAATCACAGGAATCGAACCTATACCTAAGAACTCAAAACTCTCCGTGCTACCTATTACACCATATTCTAAGTAAGGTCAGCTAAATAAGCTATCGGGCCCATACCCCGAAAATGTTGGTCCAACCCTTCCCGTACTAATATTAACCCCCTAGCCCATCTCACTATTTCCTTCACAATCCTAACAGGAACTATAATTACAATCCTAAGCTCACACTGATTCCTCATTTGAATAGGCCTAGAATTAAATATACTAGCTATTGTCCCTGTATTAGCTAAAAGCACAAACCCCCGCTCCACAGAAGCAGCCACAAAGTACTTTCTAATTCAAGCAACCGCATCAATACTCCTACTAATAACTATCCTCATAAACAATCTATTCTCAGGACAATGAACAATTAATCCACCTATAAACCAACTCTTATCCACAACAATATTAATTGCCCTTGTAATAAAATTAGGTATAGCCCCCCTGCACTTCTGACTCCCAGAAGTAACACAAGGTATTCCCCTCATCCCCGCTATAATTATTCTCACATGACAAAAACTAGCCCCCCTATCTATTGTAATACAAATTTTTCCATCTATCAATATTAATACCCTCATAACAATCTCCATCCTATCAATTATAGTTGGTAGCTGAGGCGGACTAAACCAAACACAACTACGTAAAATCCTAGCCTACTCATCAATTACCCATATAGGATGAATAATAGCAGTCCTGCACTACAACCCTAACATCACTATTCTAAACCTATTTATCTACTTATTTTTAACAATTTCCATTTTCATAACTTTTTATCTAAACTCAAATACAACAACTCTATCAATATCCCACACCTGAAATAAATTCACATGAATAATACCCATTATTCCACTGTTAATACTATCCTTAGGAGGCCTGCCTCCACTTACAGGCTTCTCCCCTAAATGAGCTGTTATACAAGAATTCACAAACAATAACAGTCTTGCTATACCCCTTGCTATAGCCATACTAACTCTAGTAAATTTATACTTTTACTTACGCCTAACATACTCTATCTCTATAACAATATTTCCTACCTCCAACAACTCAAAAATCAATTGACAACTAAAATATATAAAGCCATCCCCACTTCTTGCCCCACTCACAACCCTTTCCACCTTCCTTCTACCTATTACTCCACTAATACTAATAAACTAGAAATTTAGGTTAACAAGACCAAGAGCCTTCAAAGCCCTCAGTAAGTATATTTTACTTAATTTCTGCCCAACCCTAAGGACTGCAAAACTCCATATTACATCTACTGAACGCAAATCAGTTGCTTTAATTAAGCTAAGCCCTTCCTAGACTGATGGGACTTTAACCCACAAAAATTTAGTTAACAGCTAAATAACCTAGTCAACTGGCTTCAATCTACTTCTCCCGCCGTTAGGGGAAAAAAGGCGGGAGAAGCCCCGGCAGAATTGAAGCTGCTTCTTTGAATTTGCAATTCAATATGATATATCACCTCAGAGCTGGTAAAAAGAGGACTATCCCCTGTCTTTAGATTTACAGTCTAATGCTTACTCAGCCATTTTACCTTTCCTACCTATGTTCATAAACCGCTGACTATTCTCAACCAATCATAAAGACATTGGTACACTGTACCTACTATTTGGAGCATGAGCAGGAGCAGTTGGAACTGCCCTAAGCCTTTTAATTCGAGCAGAACTAGGACAACCTGGAAGTCTAATAGAAGATGACCATGTTTATAACGTTATCGTTACCTCCCACGCATTTATTATAATCTTCTTTATAGTAATGCCAATTATAATTGGGGGCTTCGGAAACTGACTTGTCCCCCTTATAATTGGTGCGCCTGATATAGCATTTCCTCGAATAAACAATATAAGCTTCTGACTCCTTCCCCCATCACTCCTGTTACTGCTTGCATCTTCAACCCTAGAGGCCGGCGCAGGAACTGGCTGAACAGTATATCCACCCCTAGCTGGAAACATATCCCACCCAGGAGCCTCAGTTGACCTAACTATTTTCTCATTACATCTAGCAGGCATCTCCTCTATCCTAGGTGCTATCAATTTTATTACTACAATTATCAATATAAAACCCCCAGCTATAACCCAATATCAAACCCCTCTATTCGTCTGATCCGTTCTAATCACAGCAGTACTTCTTCTTCTATCGCTCCCAGTTCTAGCTGCTGGAATTACTATACTATTAACAGACCGTAACCTTAACACTACTTTTTTTGATCCCGCTGGCGGAGGTGACCCAATTCTATACCAACATTTATTTTGATTCTTCGGTCACCCTGAAGTGTATATTCTTATCCTACCTGGCTTCGGAATAATTTCTCACATTGTAACATATTATTCCAATAAAAAAGAACCATTCGGGTACATAGGAATAGTGTGAGCTATAATATCCATTGGTTTCTTAGGATTCATTGTATGAGCACATCACATATTTACAGTAGGAATAGATGTAGATACCCGTGCATACTTTACATCAGCTACTATAATTATTGCTATCCCTACTGGAGTAAAAGTATTTAGCTGGTTAGCCACGCTGCACGGAGGCAACATTAAATGGTCCCCCGCAATACTATGAGCCCTGGGGTTCATTTTTCTCTTTACCGTAGGCGGGCTAACAGGAATCGTACTAGCCAACTCATCATTAGACATTGTCCTACATGATACATACTATGTAGTAGCCCATTTTCACTATGTATTGTCCATAGGAGCAGTATTTGCTATTATAGGGGGGTTCATTCACTGATTCCCACTATTCTCTGGTTACACCCTCGATCAAACATATGCTAAAATTCATTTCAGCATTATATTTGTAGGTGTAAACATAACCTTTTTCCCCCAACATTTTCTTGGCCTATCAGGCATACCTCGACGTTACTCAGACTACCCCGATGCCTACACAACATGAAATATTGTATCATCCGTAGGCTCATTCATCTCACTAACAGCAGTAATTTTAATAATTTTTATAATTTGAGAAGCTTTCTCTTCAAAACGGAAAGTTATAACCATCGAACAACTATCCACCAATCTAGAGTGACTTTACGGCTGCCCCCCTCCCTACCACACATTTGAAGAGGCCACCTATGTAAAAACTCTGAACGAAAAAGGAAGGATTTGAACCCCCAAAAATTGGTTTCAAGCCAACTCCATAGACCCTATGACTTTTTCAATAAGATATTAGTAAAATAATTACATAACTTTGTCAAAGTTAAATTATAGACTAACCCCTATATATCTTATATGGCCCACCCAGCCCAACTAGGCCTACAAAATGCAGCTTCCCCCATCATAGAAGAACTTATTGCTTTCCACGATCACGCCCTTATAATTATTTTCCTAATCAGCTCTCTAGTTCTATATATTATCTCCTTAATACTTACTACAAAACTAACACACACCAGCACAATAAATGCTCAAGAAATTGAAATAATTTGAACTATCCTACCCGCCATTATTCTTATTATAATTGCCCTTCCATCCTTACGTATCCTCTACATAACAGACGAATTCAATAAACCCTATCTAACCCTCAAAGCCATCGGCCACCAATGATATTGAAGCTATGAATACTCAGACTATGAAGACCTGGCCTTTGACTCCTATATTATGCCCACCTATTTTCTTGAGCCTGGTGAGTTCCGACTCCTCGAAGTAGATAATCGCACTACCCTACCAATAGAAGCAGACATTCGTATACTAATTTCATCGCAAGATGTACTACACTCATGAGCTGTCCCATCATTAGGCGTTAAAGCAGATGCAATTCCTGGACGCTTAAACCAAGCCATAGTAGCCTCAATACGACCAGGTCTTTTTTACGGACAGTGCTCAGAAATTTGTGGATCTAATCATAGCTTTATACCTATTGTCCTAGAGTTTATTTACTTCCAAGACTTCGAAGTTTGAGCCTCCTACCTATATATTGTATCGCTGTAAAGCTAATAAGCATTAACCTTTTAAGTTAAAGATTGGGACGGACCTATCCCTACAGCGAATACCCCAACTAAATACCTCACCATGACCAATGGTCATTCTATCAATAGTTGTGGCCCTATTTTATATTATTCAATTAAAAATACTGAATTTTTCCTTCTACATCATCCCAACATCAAAATCAACCAAGATACAAAAACATAGTACAACCTGAGAACTAAAATGAACCAAAATCTATTTGCCTCATTCAACATTCCAATAATACTAGGAATCCCCCTAGCTACTTTTATTATTCTATTTCCTACCCTACTAATTATTCCCTCCAACAAACTAATAAGTAATCGATTCACTTCACTCCAACAATGGTTAATTCAACTAACACTAAAACAGTTAATACTAAGTCACAGCACTAAAGGACGAACCTGATCTCTTATACTTTTAGCGCTAATTACCTTTATTGCTCTCAACAATCTCCTTGGACTTACACCCTATGCATTTACACCAACCACTCAACTATCTATAAATATTGGAATAGCAATTCCCCTATGAGCAGCTACAGTAATTATAGGATTTCGATTTAAAACAAAATCATCTTTAGCCCACTTTCTACCTCAAGGGACACCAATTCCTCTCATCCCAATATTAGTAATTATTGAGACAATTAGTCTCCTCATTCAACCCATAGCACTAGCTGTGCGCCTAACAGCCAATATCACAGCAGGACACTTACTAATACACTTACTTGGGGACACCGCACTAACTCTCCTCTCTTTATACTTCTCCTCTTCTATTATCACTATTATTGTTATTATTCTTCTAATTACCCTAGAACTAGGTGTAGCACTAATTCAAGCCTACGTCTTTACACTCCTAGTAAGCCTCTACTTACATGATAATTCCTAATGACTCACCAAGCCCATGCCTATCACATAGTCAATCCCAGCCCCTGACCATTGACAGGAGCTCTCTCCGCCTTCCTACTCACCTCAGGCTTAATTATATGATTCCACTTTTATCACAGCCTTCTTCTTACAACAGGCCTGCTAGCCAGCGCAATAACCATATTTCAATGATGACGAGACGTCGTTCGAGAAGGCACTTACCAAGGACATCACACCACCCCTGTCCAAAAAGGCCTCCGATATGGAATAATTCTATTTATTATCTCAGAAATTTTCTTCTTCGCTGGCTTTTTCTGAGCATTCTATCACTCAAGCCTAGCCCCAACCCCACAAACAGGAGGACATTGACCCCCAACAGGCATTTTTCCACTTAATCCTATAGAAGTCCCCCTCCTAAATACAGCAGTACTACTTGCATCAGGAGTAACAATTACTTGAGCCCACCATAGCCTAATAGAAGCTGATCAAGAAGAATCAACCCAAGCACTATTTATAACCATCGCTCTAGGTGCTTACTTTACCTATCTTCAAATATCAGAGTATTCAGAAGCCTCCTTCACTATTTCAGATGGAATCTATGGCTCTACATTCTTCATAGCAACAGGCTTTCACGGCCTCCATGTCATTATTGGAACTACATTTCTCACTACATGCTACTTTCGCCTTCAATTAGACCACTTCACATCCAATCACCATTTCGGCTTTGAAGCTGCCGCATGATACTGACACTTCGTAGACGTAGTATGGCTATTCCTCTATATCTCAATTTACTGATGAGGATCTTGCTCTTTTAGTATAAATAGTACCACTGACTTCCAATTAGTAAGTCTTGATAAACTCAAGATAGAGCAGTTAACCTTACACTAGCCCTAATTACAAATATCTTTCTAGCTTTATTATTAATTATTATTACATTTTGAATTCCACAACCTAATGCTTACACAGAAAAACACAACCCATACGAATGTGGATTTGATCCCACAACCTCTGCCCACCTACCCTTCTCCATAAAATTCTTCCTAGTTGCTATTACATTCCTCCTGTTTGACCTAGAAATTGCCCTTCTTCTTCCCCTACCATGAGCAACCCAGACAAACAAATTAATAATAACAACCAATATAATTCTTGCCCTAATTATTATTCTAATCCTGGGGTTAGCCTACGAATGAACACAAAAGGGATTAGACTGAATTGAATTAGTAAATAGTTTAATTAAAAACAAATGATTTCGACTCATTAAATTATGATAAATCATATTTACTAAGTGCCCTTCATCTATATTAACACGGCACTAGCATATTCAATATCTCTACTAGGATTATTCATCTATCGATCTCATCTAATATCGTCCCTACTATGTTTAGAAGGCATAATACTATCACTATTTATTTTAACTACACTTATAACCCTAAACATACACCTAACACTAATATTTATAATACCCATTACCCTTCTAGTATTTGCCGCATGTGAAGCCGCAGTAGGCCTAGCCCTTCTAGTCCTAATCTCTAACTTATATGGCCTAGACTATGTACAAAACTTAAATCTACTTCAATGCTAAAAATTATTTTACCAACTATTATACTACTTCCAACAGTATGACTTTCAAACAACTGTACAATATGAATCAATATAATAACCTGAAGCTTATTAATCAGTGCCTTAGCCCTTATACCCTTATATTTACCAAACATCCTATGCTACTTGTCCCTAACTTTCTTCTCAGACCCATTAACATCCCCACTTCTCGCCCTAACAACCTGACTACTCCCCCTTATAATTCTAGCCACCCAACAACACCTTTATAATAACCCCCTCCCACGAAAAAAACTCTACATTTCAATATTAATTCTCTTACAAATCTCCCTTATCATAACATTTACAGCCACAGAACTTATTCTATTCTACATCCTATTTGAAACCACTCTAATTCCTACCCTAATTGTTATTACCCGCTGAGGTTATCAACCAGAACGCCTTAATGCAGGATCATATTTTTTATTCTACACATTAGCTGGATCCCTTCCACTGCTCATTACTCTCTTATACTATCTAACCAACCTAGGATCATTAAATCTTCTTACCACATTACTTACTACTAAAGAAATAACACTCTCATGAACCAACTCAATTACATGACTAGGCTGCATAATAGCCTTTATAGTCAAAATACCCTTATATGGCCTCCACCTATGATTACCAAAAGCACACGTTGAGGCCCCTATTGCAGGCTCAATAGTCCTAGCAGCAGTACTACTAAAACTAGGAAGTTACGGTATAATACGAATTACCCCCATCCTCAACCCCCTGACAGAGAAAATAAACTATCCCTTTATCATTTTATCCCTTTGAGGAATAGTAATAACAAGCTCCATCTGCTTACGACAAACTGACCTAAAATCCCTTATTGCATACTCCTCCGTTAGTCATATAGCACTAGTTATTCTAGCCATCCTCATCCAAACTCCTTGAAGTTTTACCGGCGCCATTATTCTTATAATTGCTCACGGACTCACTTCATCCCTCCTATTCTGCCTAGCAAATTCAAACTACGAACGAATCCACAGCCGAACTATAATATTTACCCGAGGCCTACAAACACTCTTCCCTCTCCTCGCTCTATGATGACTTATAGCTAACCTCACTAACCTTGCTCTTCCCCCCACTATTAATCTTATAGGAGAACTATTCACAATCATAGCCTCCTTCTCCTGATCAAACTTTACTATTATATTTACAGGACTTAATATGCTAATCACAGCCCTATACTCACTCCACATATTTATCTCAACGCAACGAGGACCATTAACGTATAGCACTAGCAACGTTAAACCCTTATTCACACGCGAAAATACACTAATACTTATACACCTAGGACCAATTCTTCTTCTTACCCTAAACCCTAAAGTAATTATAGGACTGGCCCCCTGTAGCTATAGTTTAATAAAAACATTAGATTGTGAATCTAATAATAGAAGTTACCAACTTCTTATCTACCGAGAAAGTATGCAAGAACTGCTAACTCATGCCCCCACGCCTAACAGCCTGGCTTTCTCAACTTTTAAAGGATAGAAGTTATCCATTGGTCTTAGGAACCAAAAACATTGGTGCAACTCCAAATAAAAGTATAATGTTCTCCTCCATTGCCCTAATAGCATTAGTACCCCTATTAGTACCTATTATAATTACCCTTACTAGCCCCCGCAGCAACCCCTTATACCCACATTACGTAAAACTCGCAATTATATACTCCCTCTCCATCAGTACATTATCTACAGCAATATTTATCTTCACAGGCCAAGAATTTGTAATCTCAAACTGACATTGAACAACAATTCAGACCATCAAACTTTTCCTAAGCTTCAAACTAGACTTCTTCTCCATGGTATTTACTCCCGTAGCATTACTTGTTACCTGATCAATCGTTGAATTCTCAATATGATATATAAGCTCAGACCCAAATATCAATCAATTTCTCAAGTACCTACTTATTTTTCTTATTACAATACTTATCCTAATTACTGCTAATAATTTATTCCAACTTTTTATTGGGTGAGAGGGGATAGGCATTATATCTTTTCTGTTAATTGGCTGATGGCACGGTCGAACAGACGCTAATACAGCTGCACTACAAGCAATTCTGTATAATCGTATCGGTGATATTGGGTTTATCCTGGCAATAGCATGATTTTTTCTATACACCAACTCATGAGATTTTCAACAAATATTTATCCTTAATTCCACCCCAAACTCTTTCCCCCTTATTAGCCTTATCCTCGCCGCCACTGGAAAATCAGCCCAATTTGGTCTTCACCCATGACTCCCCTCAGCCATAGAAGGCCCTACCCCAGTCTCAGCACTACTTCATTCAAGCACAATAGTCGTTGCAGGAATCTTCCTAATTATTCGACTTCACCCTTTATTCGAAAACAATCCACCAATACAAACACTGATATTAACTCTCGGGGCCATTACCACCCTATTTACAGCCATCTGTGCTCTAACACAAAACGACATAAAAAAAATTATTGCTTTTTCAACCTCAAGCCAACTGGGCCTAATAATAGTTACAGTTGGACTTAACCAACCATTTTTAGCCTTCCTTCACATCTGTACCCACGCTTTCTTTAAAGCTATGCTATTTCTATCAGCAGGATCTATTATCCACAGCCTCAACAACGAACAAGACATTCGAAAAATAGGAGGTCTATTTAATACCTTACCATTCACTGCTTCCTCTCTTATTATTGGCAGCCTAGCACTTATAGGCACACCCTTTCTAACAGGCTTCTACTCAAAAGACCTTATCATCGAAACCGCCAACATATCATATACTAATACCTGAGCCATTATAATAACCCTAGTAGCCACCTCCCTAACAGCCGCATACAGCATCCGCATTATCTTCTTTACTCTTACAAATCACCCCCGAACTATAAACCTAATCCTAATCAACGAAAACAATCCTTTACTAATAAATTCAATTAACCGCCTAGCTATCGGAAGTATCTTCGCTGGGTTTTTTATTTCTAACTGTATTCCCCCCACCTCTTACCCTCAATATACCATACCCCCCTACCTTAAACTAGCAACCCTAGGAGTAAGTATACTAGGCCTTCTTCTAGCTATAGAACTCAGCCTTATAACCAACAACATAAAACTATATACCCCAACAAAAACTTACTACTTCTCTAACATACTAGGATTTTATTCAACCACTACACACCGCCTAAACCCCCACTCAAGCTTAACCATAAGCCAAAACTTCACATCCACACTACTAGATATATTATGATTAGAAAAAACTATACCAAAAATAGTATCAATAACCCAAATTTCAATCTCCACCTCAACTTCAACCCCAAAAGGCCTAATTAAGCTTTACTTTTTATCATTCCTTATCCCCCCCACTATTGCACTTATCCTAACTATTTAACCTCCACCTCGAGTAAGTTCAATAGCAATATGTATACCCGTAAATAGTGCTCAACAAGTAACTAAAACAACTCAAACCCCATAATTATACAATGCAGCCGCACCAGTAGGATCTTCACGAATTAATCCTGGCCCCTCACCCTCATAAATTATTCAACTAGCCACAGTCTTATAATTAACAGTGACAGTAACACCCTCCACCGTCTTAATAGGATCCCCACCCAACAAGAACACCAAGGTAAATTCCATAATTAGACCCATCAACATAGTTCCCAAAATATCTATGCTTGACAACCATGACTCAGGATGCTCATCAATTGCTATCGCCGCAGTATAACCAAATACAACCATTATCCCACCCAAATAAATTAAAAAAACCATAAGCCCCATATAAGATCCCCCTAAATACAATGTAATCGCACAACCTACAGCACCACTAAAAACTAATACCAAACCACCATAAATAGGTGAAGGCTTAGAAGAAAACCCTATAAATCCTACCACCAGTATAATACTCAATGAAAATAAAGCATATGTCATTATTCCCACATGGACTATAACCATGACTAATGATATGAAAAACCATCGTTGTATTTCAACTATAAGAATATTAATGACCATTCCCCGCAAAACACACCCACTAGCAAAAATTATTAACAACTCATTTATTGATCTTCCCACACCATCCAATATCTCATACTGATGAAATTTTGGCTCACTTTTAGGTATCTGCCTTATTACCCAAATCGCCACCGGCCTATTTCTAGCCATACATTATACACCAGACACTTCAACCGCCTTCTCCTCAGTAGCTCATATTATACGAGACGTAAACTACGGCTGAATAATCCGCTACCTACACGCTAACGGCGCCTCCATATTTTTTATTTGCCTCTTTATGCATGTTGGACGGGGCTTATATTATGGATCTTTTCTCTTTCTGAAGACCTGAAACGTCGGTATTATCCTACTACTGACATCCATAGCCACAGCATTCATAGGCTATGTACTTCCATGGGGCCAAATATCCTTCTGAGGCGCCACAGTAATTACAAATCTCCTATCAGCAATCCCCTATATTGGATCAGACCTCGTACAATGAATCTGAGGAGGATTCTCTGTAGATAAAGCCACACTCACACGATTTTTCACCTTCCACTTTATTATACCCTTTATTATTGCAGCCTTAGCTGCTATTCACCTTTTATTTCTACACGACACAGGTTCTAATAACCCATCAGGACTAATATCTAACTCCGACAAAATTGCATTCCACCCCTACTATACAATTAAAGACATTCTAGGATTAGTTTTTCTTCTTCTCCTTCTAATAAGCCTAACCCTATTTACACCTGATCTATTAACTGACCCAGATAACTACACCCTAGCAAACCCCCTTAACACCCCGCCCCACATTAAACCAGAATGATACTTCCTATTTGCATACGCCATCCTACGATCTATCCCCAATAAACTAGGAGGGGTTCTAGCCCTTATACTCTCCATTCTAATTCTAGCAATTATTCCTATAATCCACCTGTCCAAACAACAAAGTATAATATTTCGACCAATCAGCCAAAGTTTATTCTGAACCCTAACAGCTATTCTACTTACACTTACATGAATTGGAGGCCAACCAGTTGAACACCCCTTTATTACTATTGGCCAAACAGCATCTATTATATACTTCCTCATTATTATTACCCTTATCCCTTTATCCTCTCTAATTGAAAATAAATTACTTAAATTATAATGTCTTTGTAGTATAAATTAATACCTCGGTCTTGTAAACCGATAATGGAGAACCCTCTCCCCAAGGCACCTCAGGGAAGAAGCAACTTGCTCCACCATCAACACCCAAAGCCGAAATTCTAACTTAAACTATTCCCTGCACCTTTATTTTCTTTGAGTGCACAACTTTTAAGTACCATACAAGTATCTACACTTTCAACCAAATAGCACCCCTTCATTATGTATATAGTGCATTAATGTTTTACCCCATGAATAATGTACAGTACTAAGAATGCTTGATCATACATAGCACATAAACCATATACTCCCCATTCCAACATTTACAAATTATATGAACAAGCATGGATTAGTACGCGTCAACAGAAACATAAGACATTAAACCTAACAACGTGCATAATCACGCACACAATACGAATATTGTACTCCAACAACTATGTATTATCGTACATATAGTAGTCCCATAATCATACCCTAAACGATTTCGAAACGTGCCCCGGCGCATCCCTAATGTCTGGTCCATTGCAAACAGATCGGACTAGGCGCATTAAACTCTTATTCAACATTAATGGTCACTGACCATGCCCCATTCGACTTATTGCTCGGCCCCGTCCTCGCCAGCATGGATATTCTTTTTATACGATTGGTCCCTTAATCTACCATCCTCCGAGTAACCAGCATCCCGCCCGTATCGACTAATAGTCTATGAGGTTGAGCCCATAAAGACAGGGGTTAGCTATTTAATTAACCGTAAACGGCATCTGGTTCCTACCTCAGGGCCATATTATGCAACTCGTTCATACGTTCCCCTTAAATAAGGCATATGTGATGGATGCGGTGCTATCACCCTCTTAGCCGGGTCACGGGAGCTCGCTCCACTTTGGTTTTTTAACTGGGTTGTACTCACTACCATCTTTCGTCGGGTAAACCCTCCGAACGGTATCCTAACTTATACATGTGGGTATGGACATGGCAGTGCTCCACCCCTATTTAATGCGACATCTCCACACTAATGTGTCAGGCCCCCATCCATTCCAACCAGGTGAATATCAGTCAATGGTTACAGGACATAAATAAAAAAAAATTACCAATTTTTACATTTTTTTAAAAAAAAATTTTAAAAATTTAAAAATCCAAATATTAACCCACCATCCAACACTTTTCTGAAGGAACCACCGTAAAGAGAAATTCACCTACTGGCATTTTTCCATCTACTTGAGAATTTTTACTACAACAAATATTTCCAATTAAATTACACCGTATCTTTCCACCAGTGCACCACTTATAATTTCTTCCCATACACCCAGGACCATACCCTTCAGAAAGCATATTAGTACTAACACTCCAACAAACTCATCAACTCCCCCTTTCAACAACATAATCAACTCTAACAATCCCAA